AAATATACAACTACACTATATACGATCTCGAGTAATAGAAAAAAAGATTACAATAAAGATTACAATATTGATATTAGAGTAGAAAAAAAGGAAAGAGATCTCAAAGATCTTTTTCCTAAAATTCCCGTTTGGTCCATTTATACCATAATCAAACCTTCCCCTCAATTAATATTCAATTTAGATTGGTCATCCAATCCGAATATTCACTATTTGGACTCCTAATTTGACTAAGAAGTCTTGCGATATTACGACGTGTTATTAAATAAAAAGGATGTTCTATCAAACGATTCGCCTTTTGAGTTGATTTTATTCAACGATTGACCAAACGAAAATATTAATAAATAATCAATTATATGAACTTAGATCAATCAAATTAATTTCTATGCAACGATTCGGCCCAATCAATTTATCCATTGATTATCTTATCAATTTAGGTTGCAGGATAATGATAAACAAGGGGGAAGGGAAAGGCAAATTTATAACAAAGGGGATTCATAAATGGTTCGTAGAGGGAAGGTCGAACTAGGTATATGGAATTGAATGGCGATAAGTTAACTCTTGTCAAGGGTTAGACGCATCCTTATTAAATCCGATTGCATTCAAGATGAAGAAAGAGTGGGTTTACATTGTGTAAGAAAGACATGTATATGTGATATTAGATATTGACTAGTTATATACGAGCTAAAGATATATCTAAATTTCCCTACTAATCGAATATGAGTGTAGATGGGGATTCTATAGAAGTCCTTCTGTCTCATATGTGACTGTGAGTTGAAGATGAAGTCAATAAAAAAATCGAAGAATTCAAAGTCAAAGAGCGGTTCGGGACAAAGAAACGGAAAAACTAAAGTTGTATGGATTCACAAAGACTTTCTCGAGAGAAACTAAAAAAGAGATATCAAAGTAGTTTTGATAATTCAAGAATGTTATTACTTGAATTCGAAGTTCGTAGTTACTTTGACTGGATGAATCGTAGCAATCGAATAATTAAGTCATAGTTCATTGGTTGAATGTATCATTAACCATTTTTTTTTTGGTACGAGGAACTTATCATGAATCCACTGATTTCTGCCGCTTCCGTTATTGCTGCTGGATTGGCTGTAGGGCTTGCTTCTATTGGACCTGGAGTTGGTCAAGGTACTGCTGCGGGTCAAGCTGTAGAAGGTATCGCGAGACAGCCCGAGGCGGAGGGAAAAATACGAGGTACTTTATTGCTTAGTCTAGCTTTCATGGAAGCTTTAACAATTTATGGCTTGGTTGTAGCATTAGCACTTTTATTTGCTAATCCTTTTGTTTAATATTAGAAATATGAAAAATTTTTATTTTTCATATTTTATTGCCTTGGACTTGTGCTTGTGCTTTGCTTTTTCGAATTATATAAAGATTTCATTCCTAGAATTACTTATTCGTTGAGAAAATAACCCACGGGAAGGGCTGATTTGCGGATGAGGAATTAGCATACAAACTCGCTTTCATCCTTCCCGTTTGTGTTCGTAGGCCTTTTAAGAGGGGTTGCAACCAAGAAGGTAATTCAATATTTCTAAATCTAATAGATTTTTTATTCGATTTAAAAAGTAGGAAACTAGAAATATATAGATATAGGGCAAAGTAATACAAAAAGAACTCTGTTCGATTTTTTAGTCTATCTATAGAGGAGATCATATGAAAAATGTAACCGATTCTTTCGTTTCTTTGGGCCAATGGCCATCCGCCGGGAGTTTCGGGTTTAATACCGATATTTTAGCAACAAATCTAATAAATCTAAGTGTAGTGCTTGGGGTCTTGATCTTTTTTGGAAAGGGAGTGTGTGCGAGTTGTTTATTTCAAGAATAGGCTGGATCCAACCAGATGTACTTTTTCTCTTATAACTAGGAAAGTTATACCTAAGAAAGAAGGGTGCATGATCTCGCGAATTACTTCTGAATAAATTCAGAAATCATATGTAAGAACTATAGCATTTCGTAATTTATTGGAAAATCCACTTTGATTCTCTATCAACCAATAATATGGGCCCATTAACATGGTTAAAGCTAAACTGTTTGAAGTCCAGACGCAGCATGGTACTCTTTCTACCACTATGTTAATATAGAGATGGTTTCAAATAAATAATTTTTATCAATAGAGAACACTCATATTGATAAAATGATTTGAACTACTTATTGGGGATTTTATCCCCTTTTTTAGCCAATGCTGAATCGATGACCTATGTATTGTGTATAAAGTAAGAAAAACTTCTTGGATTAAAAAAGTAAACAATTTTGCTGACAATTACATATTTTTTGTTTGGTCAGAAGAGTCCTCCGAATTTTTTTGTCTTGGATTAGTTTGAGATTTTGATTTCATTTTGGAATATGACAAGAGAATAGAGGATAGGCTCATTACATTAACAAGAAAGATATGGTAATTTACATTGAGCGTGAGAGCCAAATGAATCGAAAGATTCATGTTTGGTTCGGGAAGGGATCATGGAATTTTTGAAATGAATGGAAAGATAATCTAC